GTCAACGTAGCTTAATTAAAGCATAACACTGAAGATGTTAAGATAGACCCTAGAAAGGTCTCGCAGACACAAAGGCTTGGTCCTGGCCTTGCTGTCAACTTTAGCTAGACTTACACATGCAAGTTTCTGCCCCCCCGTGAGAATGCCCTACAGTTTCTTTAGTAGAATCAAGGAGCAGGTATCAGGCACACTACTAGTAGCCCATAACACCTTGCTTAGCCACACCCCCAAGGGACCACAGCAGTGATAGATATTAAGCAATAAGTGAAAACTTGACTTAGTTAAAGCTCATTAGGGCCGGTAAAACTCGTGCCAGCCACCGCGGTTATACGAGAGGCCCAAGCTGACAGCCTCTCGGCGTAAAGAGTGGTTAAATAAGTAATGAACTAAAGCCGAATGTTCTCTTAACTGTCATACGCCTTCAAGAATTGGAAGCCCCCTTACGAAAGTAGCTTTATATTATTGAATCCACGAAAGCTAAGACACAAACTGGGATTAGATACCCCACTATGCTTAGCCTTAAACTTAGTTAGTATATTACATACACACCCGCCTGGGAACTACGAGCATTAGCTTAAAACCCAAAGGACTTGGCGGTGCTTAACACCCCCCTAGAGGAGCCTGTTCTAGAACCGATAACCCTCGTTAAACCTCACCCTTTCTTGCCTATTCCGCCTATATACCGCCGTCGTCAGCTTACCCTGTGAAGGTCTTATAGTAAGCATAATTGGTTTATACCCAAAACGTCAGGTCGAGGTGTAGCAAATGAAGGGGAAAGAAATGGGCTACATTTCCTGGCCACAGGATATACGGAAAATACTGTGAAAAAAGTATTAGAAGGAGGATTTAGAAGTAAGAGGGAAACAGAGTGTCCCCCTGAAACAGGCTCTTAAGCGCGTACACACCGCCCGTCACTCTCCCCAAGCAACATTAACACATAATTAATTATACTTTATAGCAAAGGGGAGGCAAGTCGTAACATGGTAAGTGTACCGGAAGGTGCACTTGGTTTAACCAGGATGTAGCTAAGATAGAAAAGCATTTCCCTTACACTGAAAAGCCCCCCGTGCAACTCGGAGTATCCTGAAGCCCAATAGCTAGCCCACATATAAATCTCATAAAGTATAACCATGCATAAACCCACACCCCACAAGATTTTTTTACTAAAGCATTAAACCACTAAAGTACAGGCGATAGAAATAGAAAATGGAGCAACAGAGAAAGTACCGCAAGGGAAAGCTGAAAGAGAAATGAAATAACTCAGTCAAGCACAACAAAGCAAAGATTACTTCTTGTACCTTTTGCATCATGGTCTAGCCAGTCCCCCCAAGCAAGAAGAATCGTAGTCTGGCACCCCGAACCCTGGTGAGCTACTCCAAGACCGTCTATACAACTAGGACTAACCCGTCTCTGTGGCAAAAGAGTGGGAAGAGCTTTGAGTAGAGGTGATAAGCCTACCGAACTGGGTGATAGCTGGTTGTCTAAGAAATGGATAGAAGTTCAGCCCTTATTATTCTTCAACCACACCATGAATTATAGGTATAAGAAATTTAAGGAGTTAGACTAAAGGGGTACAGCCCTTTGGTCTTAAGAAACAACTTTGAAAGGTGGATAAGGCCTATATTAAAATCTAAGGAAGAGCACTATAGTGGGCCTAAAAGCAGCCATCTAATTAAAAAGCGTTAAAGCTTAAGTGCAGATAAAATTCCCCAATTCCAGTACATACTCCAACTCCCCCTAAAACATTAGACCACTTTATGTCCACATAAAGGTGTTTATGCTAGTATGAGTAATAAGAGGAAGCACCTCTCCTGGCACAAGTGTAAGTCAGAACGAACTACTCACTGATTTATAACGGCCCCAACAAAGAGGAGAGTGCTCTAAATAAAAATTACTAGAAAACCACGCAAGTATTTACCGTTAATCTTACACAAGAGTGCACAAAGGGAAAGACTAAAAGGGGGGGAAGGAACTCGGCAAACTCTACTAGCCTCGCCTGTTTACCAAAAACACCGCCTTCTGATAAACACACATAGAAGGTCCCGCCTGCCCTGTGATATTAAATTTAACGGCCGCGGTATTTTGACCGTGCAAAGGTAGCGAAATCACTTGTCTTTTAAATGAAGACCTGTATGAATGGCATAACGAGGGCTTAACTGTCTCCCTCCCCCAGTCAATGAAATTGATCTGCCCGTGCAGAAGCGGACATAACGCCATAAGACGAGAAGACCCTGTGGAGCTTCAGGCAAACAAGTAGCCCCTGTAAAGACTAATCTTAATGATAAGTAAAACATTGGGGTGACTATTTCGCTGCCTTTGGTTGGGGCGACCGCGGGGCATAAAAAACCCCCATGAGGAATTGGGACAACCCCCCTCAAACCGAGAGCACTAGCTCGAAATAACAGAATATCTGACCTAACTGACCCGGCAAAGCCGATCAACAGAACCAGTTACCCCAGGGATAACAGCGCAATCCTTTCCGAGAGTCCTTATCGACGACAGGGTTTACGACCTCGATGTTGGATCAGGATATCCTAATGGTGCAACCGCTATTAAGGGTTCGTTTGTTCAACGATTAAAATCCTACGTGATCTGAGTTCAGACCGGAGTAATCCAGGTCAGTTTCTATCTATGTAATGTTCTTTTCTAGTACGAAAGGACCGAAAAGACAAGGCCAATACTAAGAGCAAGCCTTACCACCCACCTAATGCAAACACCTTAAATAGGTAAGGGGGCATATATCTCTTCCCGTAAAGAACGGCATGTTAAGATGGCAGAGCATGGCTAATGCAAAAGACCTAAGCCCTTTCTTTCAGAGGTTCAAATCCTCTTCTTAACTATGTTAAGCCCAATTATTTCATTCATCGTCCACCCACTTATTCTTATTATCTTTGTCCTACTTGCCGTGGCCCTTCTGACCCTTGTTGAACGAAAAGTTCTCGGCTACATACAGCTACGTAAAGGACCTAATGTTGTTGGACCATATGGCCTCCTACAGCCTATTGCCGATGGTCTAAAACTTTTTATAAAAGAACCAGTCCGGCCATCTACCTCATCCCCAATCTTGTTCTTAGCTGCCCCTATTATAGCCTTAACACTAGCCCTCACCCTCTGGACCCCTATTCCTCTGCCACTCCCTATAGCTGACCTCAACCTTGGCATCCTATTCATCCTAGCAGTATCTAGTCTCGCTGTCTACTCGATCCTAGGCTCAGGATGAGCCTCCAACTCCAAATATGCCCTCATCGGAGCCCTACGGGCCGTTGCCCAAACCATCTCCTACGAAGTCAGCCTGGGATTAATTCTCCTTAATATGGTTATTTTTACGGGGGGCTTCACTCTACAAACCTTTACCACTGCCCAAGAGTCAACTTGATTAATTCTTCCGGCATGACCTCTTGCAGCAATGTGATTTATCTCAACACTAGCAGAGACCAATCGAGCCCCTTTTGACCTCACCGAGGGTGAATCAGAGCTAGTATCGGGGTTTAACGTAGAGTACGCGGGGGGGCCCTTCGCATTATTTTTTCTCGCGGAGTACGCCAATATTTTATTTATAAACACATTATCTGCAGTACTTTTCCTAGGCTCCTCAATTTGAACCACCACAATAATTTCCACAATCCTTATTATGATCAAAGCCTCTTTTCTAACAGTTATTTTTTTATGAGTCCGAGCCTCCTACCCTCGATTTCGTTACGACCAACTCATACATTTAATTTGAAAAAACTTTCTCCCCCTCACACTGGCCCTTGTAGTCTGACACCTTTCCCTCCCAATCTCTTTTGCAGGACTACCCCCTCAGTACTAAACGGAGCTGTGCCTGAACAAAAGGGTTACTTTGATAGAGTAAATCATGGAGGTTAAAACCCTCCCACCTCCTTAGGAAGAAGGGAGTCGAACCCAATCTGAAGAGATCAAAACTCTTAGTGCTTCCTTTACACCACCTCCTAGTACGGTCAGCTAATTAAGCTTTTGGGCCCATACCCCAAATATGTTGGTTAAAATCCTTCCCTTACTAATGAGCCCCTTCATTATTTTTATCCTTCTCCTTGCAATGGTTTTAGGCACTTCAATTACAATAGTTAGCTCACACTGACTCATGGCATGAATAGGCCTTGAAATAAGCACTATCGCCATTATTCCCCTAATAGCCCGACATCACCATCCACGAGCAGTTGAAGCCGCTACCAAGTATTTTTTAATCCAAGCGGCAGCAGCCGCTTTAATCCTTTTTGCCTCCGCTTCAAACGCCTGACTCACGGGTGAATGGCACATTCAGCAAATGACACACCCCATCACAACCTCCCTAATCACCATTGCCCTAGCATTAAAAATCGGACTTGCACCTTTGCACGCGTGAATACCCGAAGTTCTTCAAGGCTTGGACCTCACTACAGGCCTTGTTCTATCCACATGACAAAAAATTGCCCCACTAACTCTTCTACTCCAAATTACCACCGAAGACCCAACACTTATGATTTCACTTGGCCTTCTTTCAACCCTTATCGGCGGCTGGGGCGGGCTTAATCAAACCCAACTACGCAAAATTTTGGCCTACTCATCTATTGCCCACCTCGGGTGAATAATTATTGTGCTACAATTTATGCCAAACCTCGCTCTCTTTAATATCCTACTCTATTTTATTATAACAATATCTGCCTTTACCACCTTAAAATTCCTTAACTCAACAAATATTTCAACCCTGGCCAATGCTTGATCCAAATCCCCCGCCCTCACAACTATAGTCCCCCTCACACTACTTTCCCTAGCAGGTCTCCCCCCACTAAGTGGCTTCGCCCCAAAATGATTAATTCTTAACGAACTCACTAAGCAAAACCTCCCCCTTACAGCAACTTTTGCAGCCCTTTCAGCCCTTCTAAGCCTTTACTTTTACTTACGACTAGCCTATTCCCTTACCCTAACTATCTCCCCCGCCATTAACCTTAATCACGCTCCCTGACGACTTAACTCTAACCACTCATCCTTCCTCTTATCCTGGTCATCAACCTGCTCAATCCTCCTACTCCCCCTCACTCCTGCAGCCCTAGCCATTCTTACCCCTTAAGAATTTAGGTTAAATCAAACCAAAGGCCTTCAAAGCCTTAAATGGGGGTTAAAATCTCCCAGTTCTTAATAAGACTTGCAGGCCTTTAACCTACATCTCCTGCATGCAAAGCAGATACTTTAATTAAGTTAAAGCCTTTCTAGACGGATAGGCCTCGATCCTATAAATTCTTAGTTAACAGCTAAGCGCTCAAACCAACGAGCATCCGCCTAGCTTTCCCCGCCGCCTTGTAAAAGGCGGGGAAAGCCCCGGCAGGTATTAGCCTGCTTCTTAAGATTTGCAATCTTACGTGTGACACCCCAGGGCTTGATAGGAGAAGGACTCAAACCTTCCTATATGGAGCTACAATCCACCGCTTAAATCTCAGCCATCCTACCTGTGATAATTACCCGTTGATTCTTCTCAACCAACCACAAAGACATCGGCACCCTTTATTTAGTATTTGGTGCCTGAGCTGGAATAGTAGGCACAGCTTTGAGCCTGCTTATCCGAGCTGAACTAAGTCAACCCGGGGCTCTGCTAGGGGATGACCAGATTTATAATGTTATTGTTACAGCCCATGCCTTTGTAATAATTTTCTTTATAGTAATACCAATCATGATCGGAGGCTTCGGAAACTGACTTATTCCATTAATGATCGGAGCCCCAGATATGGCATTTCCTCGAATGAATAATATAAGCTTCTGACTCCTACCACCCTCGTTTCTCCTTCTGTTAGCATCTTCTGGAGTTGAGGCAGGAGCAGGTACAGGATGAACAGTCTACCCCCCGCTATCAGGAAACTTAGCCCACGCAGGTGCATCAGTTGATCTAACAATTTTTTCCCTTCATTTAGCTGGAATCTCCTCAATTCTAGGGGCCATTAACTTTATTACAACCATTATTAACATGAAACCCCCTGCTATCTCCCAATATCAAACCCCTCTATTTGTGTGAGCAGTATTAATTACTGCAGTGCTCTTACTACTCTCCCTCCCGGTTCTCGCAGCTGGAATTACCATGCTTCTTACTGATCGGAACCTTAATACAACCTTTTTCGACCCTGCTGGCGGCGGTGACCCTATCCTTTATCAACATTTATTTTGATTCTTTGGTCACCCAGAGGTATATATTTTAATTCTCCCAGGATTTGGAATAATCTCTCACATCGTGGCCTACTACTCAGGGAAAAAAGAACCTTTTGGCTATATGGGAATGGTCTGAGCTATAATAGCAATCGGACTTTTAGGCTTTATTGTATGAGCCCATCATATGTTTACTGTTGGTATAGATGTCGATACTCGAGCCTATTTTACGTCTGCCACAATAATTATTGCTATTCCTACGGGGGTGAAAGTATTTAGCTGGTTGGCCACTCTACACGGAGGGGCTATTAAATGGGAGACACCCCTACTATGAGCCCTAGGATTTATCTTCTTATTCACAGTCGGGGGCTTAACAGGCATTGTGCTTGCAAATTCATCTCTAGATATTGTTCTCCACGACACATACTACGTAGTTGCCCACTTTCACTACGTCCTCTCTATGGGAGCAGTATTTGCAATCGTTGCGGGATTTGTGCATTGATTCCCCCTATTCTCGGGATATACGCTTCACACTACATGAACTAAAATTCATTTTGGTGTAATATTTGTAGGTGTAAACTTGACTTTCTTCCCACAACATTTTCTCGGCCTGGCTGGTATACCTCGACGATATTCTGACTACCCTGATGCCTACACACTATGAAACACAGTATCCTCTATTGGATCCCTGGTATCTCTTGTAGCTGTAATTATGTTCCTATTCATTATCTGAGAAGCTTTCGCCTCAAAACGTGAAATTTCAGCTATTGAACTGGCAACAACAAACGTCGAATGACTGCATGGATGTCCTCCGCCCTATCACACATTTGAAGAACCTGCTTTTGTCCAAATTCAGTTTAATAGTTCAAACAATTAGATCAAGTTGTACGAGAAAGGGAGGAGTTGAACCCCCATCTGATGGTTTCAAGCCAACCTCATTACCACTCTGACACTTTCTTCATAAGATGCTATTAAAATAGGTATTATAAAACTTTGTCAAGGTTTAGTTGTAGGTTAAACCCCTGCGCATCTTATAGTAATGGCCCACCCATCTCAACTAGGTTTACAAGACGCAGCCTCACCTGTAATAGAAGAGCTTCTTCACTTCCACGATCATGCTTTAATAATTGTATTTCTTATTAGCACTTTTGTACTTTACATTATTGTTGCTATAGTATCAACAAAACTAACCAATAAATATATTTTGGATTCCCAAGAAATTGAAATCATTTGAACAGTTTTGCCTGCCCTTATCCTAATCCTCATTGCACTCCCCTCTTTACGCATTCTTTACCTAATAGATGAAATTAATGAACCCCACTTAACTATTAAAGCCGTAGGCCATCAGTGATATTGAAGCTATGAGTATACAGACTACGAAGAGCTAGCTTTTGACTCATATATGGTTCCAACACAAGATCTAATACCTGGACAATTTCGATTGCTCGAGGCAGACCATCGCATAGTTATCCCTGCAGAATCCCCTATTCGAATCCTAGTTACTGCAGAAGATGTCCTCCACTCATGGGCAGTACCCTCACTGGGTGTAAAAATGGATGCGGTCCCAGGTCGATTAAATCAAGTAGCCTTTATTGCCTCTCGTCCCGGCGTCTTTTACGGCCAATGCTCTGAAATTTGTGGTGCTAACCACAGCTTTATGCCAATTGTAGTTGAAGCAGTTCCATTAAAACACTTCGAACACTGATCCTCCTTGATACTCCAAGATACTTCACTAAGAAGCTAAACTGGGCCAAGCGTTAGCCTTTTAAGCTAAAAACTGGTGGTTCCCGCCCACCCTTAGTGAATATGCCCCAACTAAATCCAGAACCTTGATTTATAATTCTAGTGATTTCATGACTTGTTTTCTTAATCTTTATTCCCCCCAAAGTCCTAGCCCACACTTTCCCTAACGAACCCTCTTCAGCAACTGTTCTTAAATCTAAAAAAGACCCCTGAACTTGACCATGATATTAAATTTCTTCGACCAATTTATGAGCCCCTCATTCCTGGGAGTACCTTTAATTCTCATTTCACTGATTGTGCCATGAACTCTCTATCCCAAACCAACATCCCGCTGAATAGCTAACCGCCTATTAACCCTTCAAAACTGATTTATTAACCGCTTCATATATCAAGTCTTCAGTCCCCTAAACCAACCCGGTCATAAATGGGCTCTCATATTAACATCACTTATACTTTTCCTAATTACACTAAACATGCTGGGACTCCTGCCGTACACATTTACCCCAACTGCCCAGCTATCGCTCAATATAGCACTAGCGGTTCCCTTGTGATTAGCCACCTTAATTATCGGAATGCGGAATCAGCCCACCCATACACTAGGCCATCTCTTACCCGAAGGCACCCCCACCCTCTTAATTCCTGTTCTTATTATTATTGAAACAATTAGCTTGTTTATTCGACCTTTGGCCCTAGGAGTCCGACTCACAGCTAATTTGACAGCCGGCCACCTGTTAATTCAACTTATTGCAACTGCAGCTTTTGTTCTTCTTCCCCTTATACCCACAGTTGCAATATTAACCGCCGCACTACTTCTCATACTAACCCTCCTAGAGGTTGCAGTAGCAATAATTCAAGCATACGTCTTTATTCTCCTACTAAGTCTCTACCTACAAGAAAACATTTAATGGCCCATCAAGCACACGCATACCATATAGTCGACCCCAGCCCATGACCCCTCACAGGCGCAGTTGCAGCACTTTTATTAACATCAGGCACAGCAATTTGAATACATTTTAATTCCATAGCCCTTATAACACTCGGAATAATTCTCCTACTTTTAACAATGTACCAATGATGACGAGATATTATCCGAGAGGGCACATTTCAAGGCCACCATACACCCCCTGTACAAAAAGGTCTACGATACGGCATAATTCTATTTATCACATCTGAAGTGTTCTTCTTCCTAGGTTTTTTTTGAGCCTTCTACCACTCAAGCTTAGCCCCCACCCCAGAATTAGGAGGTTGTTGACCCCCCGCCGGTATTACTGCTCTAGATCCCTTTGAAGTCCCCCTATTAAACACCGCAGTACTTTTAGCCTCAGGTGTCACAGTTACATGAGCCCACCATAGTATTATGGAGGGTAATCGAAAAGAAGCCATCCAGTCACTATTTTTAACCATTTTATTAGGGTTCTACTTCACAGCCCTTCAAGCACTAGAATATTACGAAGCCCCATTTACAATTGCAGACGGCGTGTACGGCTCAACATTTTTTGTTGCAACAGGCTTTCACGGACTTCACGTAATTATTGGCTCAACCTTCTTGGCCATCTGTCTCATGCGACAAATTCAGTATCATTTCACATCCCAGCACCACTTCGGCTTTGAAGCAGCAGCATGATACTGACACTTTGTAGACGTAGTATGACTATTTCTCTACATCTCAATCTATTGATGAGGATCATAATCTTTTTAGTACTAATTTCAGTATAAGTGACTTCCAATCACCTGGTCTTGGTTAAAACCCAAGAAAAGATAATGAATTTAATCACAATTATAATCTCTATTTCAATTACTTTATCAGGAATTCTGGCTATTGTTTCCTTCTGACTCCCTCAGATAAGCCCAGATCATGAAAAGCTTTCACCCTATGAGTGCGGATTTGACCCGCTAGGCTCAGCCCGCCTCCCCTTTTCCATACGATTTTTTTTAGTTGCAATCTTGTTTCTCCTCTTCGACCTAGAAATTGCCCTCCTACTTCCTCTCCCGTGAGGAGACCAACTTCCCCTCCCGCTTGACACATTTGTATGAGCCACATTTATCCTTGTCCTCCTAACAATTGGCCTAATTTATGAGTGAACCCAAGGGGGATTAGAATGAGCCGAATAGGTAATTAGTTTAAGAAAAATATTTGATTTCGGCTCAAAAGACTACAGTTAAAATCTGTAATAACCTTATGACCCCTACTCAATTCGCCTTCTCCTCAGCCTTCACTGTGGGATTAGCAGGCTTAACTTTCCACCGAACCCACCTCCTCTCAGCCTTATTATGCTTAGAAGGCATAATGCTATCCCTCTTCCTAGCCCTTGCTCTCTGGACACTTAACTTAGATAGTATAAATTTTGCATCTTCCCCCATCCTCCTCCTAACCTTTTCTGCTTGTGAAGCAAGCACAGGCCTTGCCCTCCTAGTAGCCACTGCCCGAACACACGGCTCTGATCACTTACATACACTCAACCTCTTACAATGCTAAAGATCCTAGTCCCCTCTATTATGCTAGTCCCCACAATTTGACTTACATCTTTTAAAAGCTTCTGATATATCTCATTAGCTTTTAGCCTGATAATTGCCTTCGCCAGTTTTTCTTTGTTTAATTTACCACAAGAAGTTGGCTGAACAACATTAAGCTCATGAATAGCAACAGATCCTCTATCCACCCCCCTAATTGTCCTAACCTGTTGACTTTTGCCCCTTATGATTATAGCGAGCCAAAATCATCTCTCACATGAGCCCTTAAATCGACAACGAATATACCTCACTATTCTTATCTCACTACAAATTTTTTTAATTATAGCATTCTCTGCAACAGAATTACTTATATTCTTTGTAATATTTGAGGCTACTTTAATTCCAACCCTTATCTTGATTACCCGCTGGGGTAACCAGACTGAACGCCTTAATGCAGGTACATACTTTTTATTTTATACACTAGCAGGCTCCTTACCACTATTAGTCGCTCTTCTTTGCCTTAATAACTCAACTGGCACCCTATCCACCCTGGCCCTCCCACTCTCCGAACCTTTACCCCTTAACACCTATGCACACAAAATTTGGTGATTGGGATGTTTACTAGCATTTATAGTAAAAATACCCTTGTATGGAATCCACCTTTGACTGCCAAAAGCACACGTAGAGGCCCCCGTGGCAGGATCTATAGTCCTAGCCGCCGTCTTATTAAAATTAGGGGGTTACGGAATAGTGCGAATTATTCACATACTAGACCCCCTAACTAAAGATATAAGCTTTCCTTTCATAGCTTTGGCCCTATGGGGTCTAATTATGGCAGGTTCCATTTGCATACGCCAAACTGACCTCAAATCCCTGATTGCCTACTCATCAGTAAGCCACATGGGGTTAGTGGCGGCTGGAATTTTAATTCAAACACCATGAGGACTAGCCGGGGCCCTAACTTTAATAATTGCACACGGCCTCACATCATCTGCTCTCTTCTGCCTGGCTAACATTAACTATGAACGAACCCACAGTCGTACTATAGTCCTGGCCCGAGGGCTCCAAATTCTTCTGCCACTTCTAGCCACCTGGTGATTACTAATAACTCTAGCCAACCTAGCACTGCCTCCCTCACCTAACCTTATCGGTGAACTTACAATTATTGTGTCCCTATTTAACTGGTCACCATGAACTCTGCTACTTACAGGATTTGGCACTTTAATCACCGCAGCATATTCTCTATATATATTTCTTATAACCCAGCGAGGCCCCCTTCCCCCCCACATTATTGCCCTACAACCCACCCACTCTCGAGAACATCTTTTAACTGTACTCCACCTGCTCCCCCTCGTACTTATCATTTTTAAACCCCACTTAATCTTGGGTTGAACTACATGTAAATATGGTTTAATCAAAATGTAGGGTTGTGATCCCTAAGATGGGGGTTAAACCCCTCCTATTTACCAAGAGAGGCTTGAAGCAATGAAGACTGCTAATCTTCACAACCTTAGTTAAAATCTAAGGCTCCCTTGCACGCTTCTGAAGGATAGTAGCTTATCTGTTGGTCTTAGGAACCAAAGACTCTTGGTGCAAGTCCAAGCGGAAGCTATGTTTAACCCAGCACTAGTAATATGCTCCAGCCTGATTATAATTTTTGTCGTTTTACTTACACCTATTCTAACCACTCTGTCCCCCAACCCTAAAACAGCCCAATGACCCCTCACATGGGCAAAGCCCGCTGTAAAACTTGCCTTTTTTATCAGCTTGATCCCATTATTTGTATTCTTCTACCAAGGCACAGAGACTATTATCACCAACACAACCTGATTTAACCTCCAAACCTTCCCCATCTCTATTAGCTTTTGCTTCGACTTATACTCTGTTATCTTTATTCCAGTAGCCCTATATGTCACTTGATCTATTCTTGAGTTTTCATCTTGATACATACACTCTGACCCATACACCCCACGATTTTTTAAGTACCTTTTGATTTTTCTTATTGCCATATTAATTCTAGCCTCCGCCAATAACATATTCCAGCTCTTTATTGGCTGAGAGGGGGTTGGAATTATATCATTTATACTCATCGGATGGTGATACGGCCGCTCAGATGCTAATACCGCTGCTCTACAAGCAGTACTTTATAACCGGGTGGGAGATATTGGAATAATCCTAACCATAGCATGGCTTACCATCAACACTAACTCATGAGACCTTCAACTCATCTTCACTTCTACTCAAAATATAAATACTACGATCCCCATGCTAGGCCTAATTTTAGCCGCCACTGGCAAATCCGCCCAATTTGGCCTCCACCCGTGACTCCCAGCCGCAATAGAAGGCCCTACACCAGTATCAGCTCTATTACACTCGAGTACTATAGTCGTAGCCGGAATTTTCGTGCTTATTCGAATAAGTCCCTTAATGAAAGATAACTACATTGCACTCACCACATGCCTTTGCTTGGGCGCAATAACTACCCTATTTACAGCTACATGCGCACTCACACAAAATGATATAAAAAAAATCATTGCTTTCTCCACATCAAGTCAACTAGGCTTGATAATAGTAACTATTGGCCTAGGGCAACCCCAACTAGCATTCCTTCATATTTGCACCCATGCTTTCTTCAAAGCCATGCTCTTTCTGTCCGCAGGCTCAATCATTCACTGTTTCGACGGTGAACAGGATATTCGAAAGATAGGGGGCACTCACCGACTGACCCCAATAACCTCTTCAGCTACAACAATTGGCAGCCTCGCTTTAACTGGCACCCCTTTTTTAGCGGGCTTCTTCTCAAAAGACGCAATCATCGAAGCCTTAAACACATCCTACCTCAACGCCTGAGCCCTCACCCTTACACTACTTGCCACTTCATTTACCGCAGTCTATAGCCTCCGCCTTATCTACTACGTATGCTTAAAAACCCCACGATTTAATGCCCTATCTCCCATTACAGAGTCAGATACCAAAGCCATAAATGCTATCAAACGCCTCGCATGAGGAAGCATTATCGCAGGACTTATCATTACCTTAAATATAACAGCCCTCAAGACTCCTATTATAACTATACCGGCTTATTCCAAACTAGCCGCCCTTTCCGTCACTATCATGGGGCTGACCTTAGGTTTTCAACTAGCATCCCAATCATCAACCTCTCTACTCATCACTCCCCAAAATCGCCCATCCTACACTTTCTCGAACTTATTAGGATTCTTCCCAACAATTATTCACCGCCTATTTCCTAATCTTACACTCCACTTCGGGCAAAGTATTGCCCTTCAACTCTCCGACCTCGGCTGATATGAAAAACTTGGCCCTAAGACAGTCATTGTTACTAATAAAAATCTTGCCTCTTCAATTAGTGATCTACAACAAGGTAAAATTAAAACATACCTCTCCCTCCTCTTCCTCACCCTCACCCTTTCCTCAATAGCGTATTGACTAAACAGAACGCAACGCCCCCCGATCTGACCCTCGAGTTAATTCCAAAACCACCAATAACGTAAGTAGTAACACTCATGCAGCACCTACTAAAAAACCCCCGCCTAATGAATAAACTACAGCTACTCCTCCCGCATCAATCAAACCCAATCCAATCTCATAACCCCCAGCCAACTCAGAATATCCATCCCCCCATCCTTCCACAACCACTCCCCCCCACAACGCAATAACCCCTAGATACAATAACATTGTGATTAAAATAGGCCAACTTACAAAAGTCTCAGGATAAGAATCTGCCGCAAGGGCAGCAGAATAAGCAAACACTACTAATATCCCCCCCAAATAAATCAAAAACAAAATTAAAGATAAAAATGTCCCCCCAAACATAATTAGTACACCACACCCTATGCCAGCAACTACTACCAACCCCAAAGCCGCAAAAAACGGAGAAGGATTAGAAGCAACCGCCACTAATCCCAACACCACCCCCACCAAAAACAAAAAAACTAGATAAGACATAATTCCTGCTCGGACTCTAACCAAGGATTTTGGCTTGAAAAACCAATGTTATTATTTAACCACAAGAACTTTTAATGGCCAATCTTCGAAAATCCCACCCCCTACTAAAAATTGCTAACGATGCAATTGTAGACCTCCCAGCTCCTGCCAATATCTCTGTGTGATGAAATTTTGGATCTCTTCTAGGATTATGTTTGATTGCACAACTTCTCACAGGATTATTTCTAGCCATACACTATACTTCAGATATTTCTACAGCATTTTCATCCGTTGCTCACATTTGCCGAGATGTTAACTACGGATGACTGATTCGTAATATACACGCCAATGGTGCCTCTTTCTTTTTTATCTGTATTTACATACATATCGGCCGAGGACTTTACTACGGCTCATATCTGTATAAAGAAACATGAAACATCGGAGTCATTCTCCTCCTGTTAGTAATAATAACTGCCTTCGTGGGCTACGTCCTTCCCTGAGGTCAAATGTCCTTTTGAGGGGCCACAGTAATTACAAACCTTTTATCAGCATTCCCCTATATCGGAGATACACTTGTTCAGTGGATTTGAGGGGGCTTCTCGATCGATAATGCAACACTAACCCGATTTTTTGCCTTCCACTTTTTATTCCCGTTTGTTATTGCCGCCGTCACAGTGGTTCACCTAATTTTCCTGCATGAGACGGGATCCAACAATCCAACAGGACTTAACTCGGACGCTGATAAAATCTCCTTTCACCCCTACTTCTCTTATAAAGATTTACTAGGATTTGCAGCACTCCTAATTGCCCTTGTCTCTATTGCCCTGTTCTCCCCCAACCTACTCGGAGACCCCGACAACTTCACCCCAGCCAACCCCTTAGTAACCCCTGCCCACATTAAGCCAGAGTGATACTTTCTCTTTGCTTACGCCATCCTACGCTCCATCCCTAATAAACTAGGAGGGGTCTTAGCACTATTCTTTTCTATCCTCGTACTAATGCTTGTTCCGATTTTACACACATCGAAACAACGAAGCCTAACTTTCCGACCATTAACACAATTCCTATTTTGGGTCCTCATTGCAGACGTGTTAATTTTAACTTGAATCGGCGCAATACCAGTAGAATACCCCTTTGTTATTATTGGACAAGTTGCCTCTTTTCTATACTTTCTCCTATTTCTAGTCCTGACGCCCCTGGCGGCCTTGGCAGAAAACAAAATACTTGAATGACAATGCATGAGTAGCTCAAAATAAGAGCGCCGACCTTGTAAGTCGGAGGCCGAGGGTTAAAGTCCCTCCTCTTGCTTCAAAAAGGGGGGATTTTAACCCCCACCCCTAACTCCCAAAGCTAGGATTCTAATTTTAACTACTTTTTGCCAGCATCTGCCTCATATGTCCGGAAATACATATATGTATTATCACCATAAAATTATATTAACCATTTTATATGAATTTACCCAACCATATTAATAGACAAAATAATCCTTGTAAACTTACAAGTAAATTAAAAACTAAGATATACATAAAACATAACTGTAAACTTACATAAAATGAAATTCCATTAACACTATGCTTATTTCAACATATCACTATTTAGTACATTTATACCAAGTATCCACACAATATTTAAGTAAATTATAATGCACAGTAAGAACCGACCATCAGTTGATATCTTAATGCCAACGGTTATTGATGGTCAGGGACAATAATTGTGGGGGTTTCACTTAGTGATCTATTCCTGGCATTTGGTTCCTACTTCAGGAACACACGTTTCTTAATCCCACATCAAGTCATCGACGCTTGCATAAGTTAATGGTGGTAATACATACTCCTCGTTACCCACCATGCCGGGCGTTCACTCCAGCGTGCAAGGGGTTCCTTTTTTTTATTTCCTTTCAATTTGCATTTCAGAGTGCACACAAACCAAGCTGACAAGGTTGAACATCTTCCTTGCATTTGTAATCTTCATGCATGCATTAAGACTTAAACAAAAGAATTGCACAAAGTGTTTTCATGAGCATAATGTTAGGAGTAATTCTTATTGTTAATCCTTATTCCCCCCTTTTTTGCGCGTAAACCCCCCCCCCCCCCTTTACTCCTGGGATCGCATTGAACCTGAAAACCCCCCGTAAACAGGAAGATCCCACTAATAAAGGAGATAAGTGTGTATATATATATATATAAATGTGTGTATTACATTATTGCAATATTGCACAT